GATTCGATATAAATTGGTAATAATAATAAAATTATAGAAATAATTTATTGGAATCTAAGTTAATTATAATTAATTAGAATTACTTTACTTAATTCTATAAAAAATTAAATTTTTTTTTTTACTATTCTTTCTTAATTATTGTTGTTTCTTAAATAACATTTTTTTTGACTATATTAACTATTATTAATTAATAATTAACCATTGTTGCTAACTATTAGTTACATTATTAATATTATAGTAGTTTAGTTATATTATAGATATAGTTATTTATATTATTTATATTTAGAATATATTCTAAATATATATAATATATAGTTTATATAATTATTAGAATTTATATAATTATTATAAAATCAAATAAATACAAATGAAAATATAAATTTATAAGTTACATTTTCAGTTTAGTGAATATATATATTATATTTGTGTATTTGTGAATGTATTATATTTGTTTAGTGAATATACATGTAATAAAACTTTATTTTAAAAAATATTATATTTGAATTATTAAATATTCAAAATTATTAATATTCATATTTTATATTATGATTATTTATTATTTAAATCTAATTATTAATAAATTTTATTGAATTATATTTATATTCAATTCATTTTTTTTTTTATTTATATAATATATTCAATTTAAATAATATAAATATATTAAAATATGAAATTCAAAATATAAAAAATGAATTGAATATTTAATATTGAATATAAATTCAAATTTATTAAATAATATTATAATATAAATTTCATATTAAATAATATTAATATATAATATAATATTGAATATATAATATAAATAAAAAAAAAATTTATATTTATATATTTATATTATAATATTCAATTCAAATTTATATTATAATAATTATTATTTTTTCTCTTATCTTACCATGTTGATTTTTTATTATTCATACTTATTTTCTTATTTTTTTTTTGTAAGATCGAATACTCAAATTGAAAAGATATAAAATATTATTTGAATTATAAATAAGAATTCTAAATAAATATAATATAAAATAAATAAATAGAATATATAATATTAATATAAATAAATTAGAATTTCTATAGAATTTATATATAATATAAATTTATTATATAATTATTTATTTGAGTATATTATATAATTATTAGAATTTTATAAACTCAAAAACAGAAAACAAATTAATAAAAAGATTAATACAAAAGATAAATACAAAAAGAGATAAGACGAGATTCGTCCGCCCCCTACTAAATATTTAATTACTTCACCCGCAAAGAAACTTATAACCCCAACACTGTTTGTAATTCCATCAATTATGCATCTATCAAAAAAATGAGTTAGTTTAGCTAATCCTCTTATACTCCGGATTACAACCCTTGTGTAGAAAAAATCTATATAACCACGATTATACGACCAATTATATATAACATTTACTATTTTGTCCAAAAAAGTTCTTTTAAGACCTATTTTAATAAATGAATTGATTAAGTCCAAATTTTTGAAAGATGAATAAGCAGACCCATAAAAAATGGATGCTACAAATATTACGAAAAATGCTATACTTACTGAAAAAGATGCATTTGTCAAAAATTCATACCAGTCTATGGAATAATCCGAATTTGGATGTAAAAGATTTTTCGATGGAGCCAACCATTTCGATAATAGATCAAAATCAGTTTCCCCTTGACCAAAAGCAATTCCTATGAATCCAACAAACAGAGTAAATACTACCAATATAAGCAAAGGAAATAACATAGTATTGTCCGATTCGTGGGGATACATAGAAGTATATTTTTTCAAAAAGCGAGTAGTAAAGTATCGCATCTGATTTTTTACATTCCCATCAAATTGATATGTATTTTTAGGAAAAAAATAAACACTTTCATTATTATTCATTGTCATTGAGAAAAGTAAATTTTTGTTGATCGCCTTAGGTACCTCTTTTCCCCATAAAGATATTGAATAAAATGAATTATTTTGAGCTCCGCTATAATTTTGAAAATTAACATGTAAATACCCTTCAAAGGTAAGTAAATACACCCGAAACATATAAAATGCGGTTAGTCCTGCTGTAAAACAAGCTATTACTGCGAAAATTGGTGAATACAACCAACTTTCGCTAAGAATTTCATCTTTGGACCAAAAACAAGCAAGAGGTGGAATACCACAAAGAGAAAGTGTACCTAATAAAAACGTAGTTCTTGTAATTGGAACATATCTTGTTAAACCGCCCATAAAAACCATATTCTGACTTTTATCGGGTGAATATCCAACAAGGGGTTCCATTGAATGAATAATAGATCCGGACCCCAAAAACAATAATGCTTTCGAATAGGCATGAGTAATCAAATGAAATAAAGCAGCTCGATAAGAACCTAACCCCAGGGCTAACATCATATAACCCAATTGAGACATTGTCGAATAGGCTAAACTTCTTTTAATATCTCTTTGAGCAAGAGCCAAAGTAGCTCCTAATAATAGTGTTATTACACCTATCAAAGAAATGAGATTCATTATGTAAGGTATGCTTGTGAAAAGAGGAAGAAGACGAGCCACAAGAAAAATTCCCGCCGCTACCATAGTAGCAGCATGTATAAGAGCCGAAATGGGAGTAGGCCCCTCCATGGCATCAGGTAACCATATGTGAAGAGGGAATTGCGCAGATTTAGCAACTGCACCGAGGAATAATAGGAAGGCACACAGAGTAGCAAATAAAAAATTAACCTCATTATTATGAATCAACTTATTAAATGTTTCGAACAAATCCCGAAATTCAAAACTTCCTGTTATCCAATAAAAACCTAAGATTCCCAATAACAAACCAAAATCCCCTACACGATTGGTTACAAAAGCTTTTTGGCAAGCGCTTGCTGCAATTGGTCGTGTAAACCAAAAACCTATCAATAAATACGAACACATTCCTACCAACTCCCAAAAAATATAAATTTGTATCAAATTGGAACTAGTAACTAATCCCAACATTGAAGCATTGGAAAAACTCATATAAGCAAAAAATCTCAAATATCCTTGATCGTGAGACATATAATTGTCACTATAAATAAGAACCATAATTCCAACAGTAGTGATTAATATTAACATTATAGAAGTAAGCGGATCAATAAAGTATCCGAACTCTAAGGAAAAATCATTATTGATGGTCCAAGACCATAGATATTGATAAATAAGACTTCCATTTATTTGTTGAATAGACAAATTGACCGAAAAAAACATAGCTATACTTAGCAGTAAAACACTAGGAAAAGCCCACATACGACGAATATTTTTTGTTGCTGTTGGAACAAGTAGAAGTCCAAGTCCTATTGACATAGTAACAGGGAGTGGAAGAAAAGGTATTATCCATGCATATTGATATGTATGTTCCATAAGAAAGCAATTTCAAAATCTTTTTCTTATTAATTTAATTGTAATTGTTTCCGATTCACCAACTCTTATCTATTTCTATTTCGGAAAGAACAAGAATAAATAAAAGAAATCAGCAAAAAAATTATGAAAAACTCAAAGATTTGAATTCTTAATTGATCTGATTTTTCCCATATATCCCATCTATTATTAAATAATTCAAAAAGCTCCAATTCGTTTGATCAAATGATATGACTAAATGAGCAGGTCAAAAAGTTATTACCCAGTTATTCACTAAAGAAAGATAAATTTTTATTAAATTTTAATTAAGATCCAAAAAATATAAAATTTTTAATTATTCTACCGTTTTGATGATTTATAACCATATAGTATAGTAAAAAAGTTCCACCAACACAAAAAAAAGAAAGCACTTGGTAAGGTATTACTAGATAATATTCAAATTAATTACTTTTATCTGACTATAGTAGTTTTTTTATATATAGTAGTTTTATATTTAAATTAGCAATAGGCACTCTGCTCTGAAATTGATCAATTTGATTTTCATAGAAAATAAATTGAAATCATTTTAAATTATATAAGGAGATGGGGAAAGATTTTTGTTTATTAAATGTGTTATAAAAATAACAGACCAAAATCAAATATGAGTTGGAAACTTTTTTGTTCTTTTTGAGTAGCAATCAACTTCTTTTTAGTGATAATAGATACCGTAAACGCAGATTCAGATGGGGCTATAAAATAAATAAATAAACAATCAATACTAGCTCTTTCTTGATTTGAAGATTGTATTTGTATGTAATAGAGATACGAAAAAAAAAAGCATAACATAAAATAAACTAGAATAAGAAAAGATTATTATCAAAAGAAATTTTCTTTTCTAGTACAAAGACTATATGTGATATGCAAAAAAAAAATCAATAATCAATATTTTTTGCTTGTTAGGTAAGAAACTATTTTCTTATGTTATGAAAGATTTTTATCTTTTATCTATGTAATAAGTTAAGTAAAATATAGATAATAAATAATGAAAAAGGATCGATCCCTTTTGAACAATACATGTCTTTCACATCCAATGATAAAAATGACTAACTCTTTATGGCAGTTCCAAAAAAACGTACTTCTATGTCAAAAAAACGTATTCGTAAAAGTATTTGGAAGAAAAAAGGATATTTGGCTGCGCTAAAGGCTTTTTCTTTAGCTAAATCAGTATCCACAGGACATTCAAAAAGTTTTTTTGTGCGACAAACAAGAAGTAATAAGGCCTTGGACTAATCTGAATTGACATAGTTCAAATAATTAAATTAATAATTAAAACTTTCATTTATTTTATAAGACGAGTGGGTCGCATTAAATTAATTTGTGTTTTGTTTAAAATTCTTCAATTCAATATGAGCTAGAACTAACTGTTGTGATATGTAGAAGAAGATTTTCTCTGTCTATTATAACTATACTAGCTTTAACTATTATTATTTTTCTATTTTTTCATTTAAATGAAAAAATAGAAAAATAATATACGAGGTTTCATTTTCTTTTTTCATTATACTATAATTGCGCGAGATGGTAATTTTGACTTACGACACTAACTTTTTACAAAAAGTTCATTTATTTTGAAATATATATTTTTTGTGAAAATAAAAAGTAAATTACAATAGAGATTGCAACTCTTTTTTGTTATATGTCTAGTCCAATACCTAATTGATTTGTTTGTGTAAATCTTCCCATAAATGTTATACACAACAAGGAATAAATTAGTAATACAATTTAATGATACCGAGTTAGATAATATGTAAATATCAAAAAAAAAGAATTAAATGAAAATTTAAACAAATACAAATAATCAATTTCAATTTAAACAATATTACATTAAATCTTGAGTCTCGACGATTCAAGATGAATGAGCTATTATTATTTCAAGCAAGCCGCCATGGTGAAATCGGTAGACACGCTGCTCTTAGGAAGCAGTGCTAGAGCATCTCGGTTCGAATCCGAGTGGCGGCATCTCTAAAAATAACATTATAAATCCTATATAGAATTTATTTAATTCCTGATTTGAATTCTGTATGTAATGTAATTGGACTCCTTCTTTTATGATATTTGTAACTTTAGAACATATATTAAATCATATCTCTTTTTCGATCATTTCAATTGTAATTACAATTCATTTGATGACCTTTTTAGTCCACGAAAAGGTAGGATTATATGATTCATTGGAAAAGGGGATGATAGCTACTTTTTTGTCGATAACAGGATTATTAGCTATTCGTTGGATTTATTCGGGACATTTCCCATTAAGTAATTTATATGAATCATTAATGTCCCTTTCGTGGAGTTTCGCTATAATTCATATGATTCCTAAAATATGGAATCATAAAAATAAAAACGATTTAAGCGCAATAACCACACCAAGTGCTATTTTTACTCAAGGCTTTGCCACTTCGGGTCTTTCAACTGAAATGCATCAATCTGCAATATTAGTACCTGCTCTACGGTCCCATTGGTTAATGATGCATGTAAGTATGATGTTATTGAGTTATGCAGCTCTCTTAGTTGGATCCTTATTTTCAATTGCTCTTCTAGTCATTACATTTCGAAAAAATATCGAAAGTTTTGGTAAAAACAATAATTTTTTAATTAGGTCATTTTTCTTTAGTGAGATCAAATGCTTGAATGAAAACAGAAATGTTTTACAAAATACTTCTTTTTCTTCTTTAAATTTTAAAAATTATTACAAATATCAATTGGTACAAAGATTGGATTATTGGAGTTCTCGTGTCATTAGTCTAGGGTTTACTTTTTTAACTATGGGTATTCTCTCTGGAGCAGTATGGGCTAATGAGGCATGGGGATCCTATTGGAATTGGGACCCAAAAGAAACTTGGGCATTTATTACTTGGACCATATACGCGATTTATTTACATACTAGAACAACCAAAAGTTGGCAAGGTACGAATTCGGCAATTGTGGCTTCTATAGGATTTCTGATAATTTGGATATGCTATTTTGGGGTTAATTTATTAGGAATAGGACTGCATAGTTATGGTTCATTCATATTAACTTAGATACTAATTTTATTTAGTATCTAATTTAATAAACTTATTGAAAAATAAATAAAAAAAATCGTCCCACAGATAAAGAAAGTTTGTGTAAGTTTTTTTGAGAACCATTTCACTTTTTGAGTGAAACGGTTCTCGAAAAAACGTGAGATGTAATGTATCCCATTACAATTCCAACTCACTTCCCATAAAGACTTTCTGTTTTATTCATGAAGACTACCTATCGTAATAATTAGATAGAATAGCTTGTACCTTGTCAACTGATAATGAAATAACCAAATCAGGATACAGACCAATCGCTATTACGGGGAAAAAGATACAAATCGAAATAAATAGTTCCCGTGGTCCAGAATCCACAAAAAAAGAGTTTGGAAGATTGAATAACTTGTATCCATAGAACATCTGGCGTGACATAGATAATGAATAAATAGGAGTTAATATTATTCCAATTGCCATTACAAAAGTAATTAGTATTTTTGGTATTAAAAGGTATTTTGGACTGGTAATTATTCCCAAAAATACTACTGATTCCGCAACAAAACCACTCATTCCAGGCAATGCAAGAGAAGCCATTGAGAAACTGCTGAACATAGTAAAGATTTTTGGCATTGGAATAGATATCCCTCCCATTTCGTCAAGATAAACAAGACGTATTCTATCACAACTTGTTCCCCCTAAGAAAAAAAGGGCAGCACCAATAAATCCATGAGAGAGTAATTGTAAAATAGCTCCATTAAGTCCTGTGTTGGTTATCGAACCAATTCCTATAATTGTGAAACCCATGTGAGAAATGGAAGAATAGGCTATTCTCTTTTTTAAATTGCGTTGACCGAGAGAGGTTGAAGCGGCATAAATTATTTGTATTGTTCCCACTATTACCAACCATGGTGAAAATATGGAATGAGCGTGGGATAAAAATTCCATATTGATCCGAATCAATCCATATGCTCCCATTTTTAATAAGATTCCGGCTAGAAGCATACATGTACTGTAATGTGCTTCCCCATGGGTATCTGGTAACCATGTATGTAGGGGTATAATCGGTGATTTGACAGCATAAGCAATAAGGAAGCCAAAATATAATATTATTTCCAATGCTACGGGATACGATTGATTAGCTAATGTTTCAAAATTTAATGTTGGTTCATTGGAACCATATAAACCCATACCTAGAACTCCTATTAAAAGAAAAATGGAACCCCCCGCAGTGTATAAAATAAACTTTGTAGCCGAGTACAGACGTTTTTTCCCCCCCCACATGGATAAAAGTAAATAAACAGGAATTAATTCTAACTCCCACATGATAAAAAAAAGTAAAAGGTCCCGAGAAGAAAATGATCCTATTTGACCACTGTACATTGCTAACATCAGAAAATGAAACAATCGCGAATCTCGAGTAACTGGCCAAGCCGCTAAGGTAGCTAAAGTAGTGATAAATCCTGTCAATAAAATAGGTCCTATCGAAAGTCCATCGATTCCCAGTCTCCAGTGAAAATCAAAAATATTTATCCATTTAAAATCCTCTTCTAATTGGATTAACGGATCGTCCAATTGAAAATGATAACAGAATGCATAGGTCGTTATAAGAAGTTCCAATAAACATATACCTATTGTATACCAACGCACTACCTTATTTCCCCTATGCGGGAGAAAAAAAATGGAAGAGCCCGCGAATATAGGAAAAACAACAATTATTGTTAACCAAGGAAAATAACTCGTGGTAAAGACAAGATACGCTTTGACCAGAAAAACCCGTACTCAATATCAATAAAATTTTTTTATTTTATTCTGAGCACGGGTTTTTGTCAGTAAAGAGGAATCAAATGATTCAAGTGGATTTTTTTATAACGTATCAATAAGCTAGGGCCATACTGCGAGTTGTCTCATGCCATAAATAAACACGGACACTCAAAAAATCTGTTGGACAGGCGGATTCACATCTCTTACAACCTACACAGTCCTCGGTTCTTGGAGCGGAGGCAATTTGCTTAGCCTTACATCCCTGCCAAGGTATCATTTCCAAAACATCCGTAGGGCAGGCCCGTACACATTGAGTACACCCTATACATGTATCATAAATCTTTACTGAATGTGACATTGGATCTATAAGCTTCAGTTTTGAACATAAAATTTTTCGATCTGGTTCTGGTAAAATCAATAATAAAAAAATCCATATATTGTAGACACCAGACGAATCAGCGGTTTACCAGAATTTTTTTAGAATCTATCTATTTCTGGATCTGTTCATGAGAAGAGAGCCAAGAGACTTTGATTTCTATTTCACCAAACATAGTGATATGAATTGTCCATATTACATGCTAATACTAACTAATACTAGTAAAATAAAACTATAAAAACCAGCGAGTATAACTGATAAAATAAATAATATTAATGATGTTAGTACTAATTAATCATATTTTATTATAAACTATAAAATTATTAACATAATATTATGAACTATTATACTTATTATTTATCTTATGTATATTATATATTATGTTATATTAATATGAAAATATTAATTTATATTTATTTATATATTTAATTTATATTTATTTATATATATTAATATTATATTTTATATATATTATATATATATATTATATATTTATTATATAATTAACCGTCAAATTATAAATTATATAAAATTATAGATTAGGTAAAGCTTTGTGATAAGGGATATCTAATATTTTCTTATTTTTTATTTTATATGATTTTGTATTTATTATTATTATTAATTTGATTATTATTTTTTTTTTTTCATTTCAAATTCAGTTAAGTTAGTATATATATATATTATTTACTATTCATATTCAGTCAGTTTAAAAAATTATTCAGATTCAGTTTATTTATTATTTATTATATCATACTTAGTAATATTACACATACATATTATATAATTATACATGATAAATATATGGTTTGTTTGTATAGATGTATTTTTTATCTTGGCATATGTAATTAGTATATGATATGTGTTTTCATTTTTTTATTTTATTTATGAGTATAGTATTAAATTATATATGAAATGAATGTGATTATTTATTACAATTTAATTATATCATTAGGACTATTTATTCAACAAATTTGATTGATTAATACGCGTTGATTTTCTGTTACGATAGATCGATGAAACAATAGCTAGACCAATAGCTGCTTCAGCCGCTGCAATAGCTATAACAAAGATCGAAAAAATATCTCCTTTTAATTGTCGATTATCAAATAAATCAGAAAATGTAACAAGATTAATATTAACCGAATTTAGTATAAGCTCAAGACACATAAGTGCTCTAACCATGCTTCGACTTGTGATCAATCCATAAATACCGATAGAAAACAAATATGCACTCAAAAAAAGTACATGCTCAAACATCATTGACTAACTCCTTATCAATCTCAATTGATTTCACCAAACAATTCAACTGCTTTAAGTTTTTCTAAACTAAAATAAAATAATAATTTCAGAAAGTCATAATTCTTAGATTAATATCATTCATATATTAACTATAAATATCAAAATAGATTTGAAGGGAAATAAATGTCCTAATAATAACACATGAGAAAAAGGCCTATTTTTTTTTGAGTGTTAATCTTAAGTATTTTATTAATACTAAGTATTTAGTATTAAAGTATTTATAAATTATATTTAAATTTATAAATTATAATTATATAACACTAATATATTATATATATAATACTCATTTTTATACTTACTAATTTTTTTTTTTTTTTTATTGACGAGCCATAGTAATTGCACCTATCAAGGCAACTAAAAGAATTATAGAAATGAGTTCAAATGGAAGAAAAAAATCTGTTGATAAATGAATCCCAATTTGTTGAACATTACTTATAAGGTCCTGCTCTATAATGTGGTTTGATTTTGTAGTCCAAATAATCCCATACCATGATGTATCTGAGATAGTAGTAATTAGTAAAAAAAGAATACTTGTGCAAACCAGCGAAGTAACCCCATCTCCCACAGTCCAAAGATAGAAATCATTGGAATATTCTGACCCCTTCATAAACATCACAGCAAATATAATTAAGACATTTATAGCTCCTACATAAATAAGGAGCTGTGCAGCAGCTACAAAATAGGAGTTCAAGAGAATATAGAATAAGGATATACAAACAAGAACCAATCCCAAAGAAAAGGCAGAATAAATTGGATTGGTAAATAAGACTACTCCTAGACTCCCTAATATAAGAGCGGATCCCAGAAATACTACAAGAATATCATGTATTGGTCCAGTTAAATCCATTATGTATAATGTATAAAAATAGATAAGTTGAAATTTTTGATGACCCTTTTGAATAATCCAGGAAAAAAGTTACCCTATTTGGTTTTTCTTGTATATGCTATATCCCTAATTGAATTAAATCTTAATGTAGTGTGAATTTTTGTAGTGGATTAATTTAGATATATTTTTATATATCTATTTTATTATTTTATAATTATTTAATTATTATTTTATTTATTATAGATTATTATTTTGGAATTTATTATAATATGATATATATATTATAATATATATATAATAATATATATTATATTTATCCAATATATATCAAATCAATAATATATATATCAAATATATATCAAAAAAAGGATCTTACTAATTGGTAACTGTCCTTGAATGAAGAGGTTTATTCTTTTCTTTGTTGATTTGAGTTGAATTCATAACTGTTTGAATTGTGTAATCTCCTATTATTGATATTGGTAGCCGACCCAATGCAATTTGATTATAATTCAATTCGTGGCGATCATAAGCCGAAAGTTCATATTCTTCAGTCATTGATAAACAGTTTGTTGGACAATACTCGACACAGTTACCACAAAATATACAAACCCCAAAATCAATACTATAATTAAGCAATTGTTTCTTTTTAATATCTGCTTCCAATCTCCAATCCACAACGGGTAGATCTATAGGGCATACACGAACACATACTTCACAAGCAATACATTTATCAAATTCAAAATGGATTCGACCCCGGAAACGCTCTGATGTGATTGATTTTTCATAAGGATATTGAATAGTTACGGGTAAACGATTTGCATGAGATAAGGTAATCATAAAACCTTGACCAATATACCTTGCAGCTCGTACTGTTTGTTGACCATAATTCATGAATCCAGTCACCATAGGAAACATATCGTATATATCAATGAAATAAAGAAATTAATATTTCTTTCTCTTGTTTGATTGAGAGAGGTTATGAATCTAGAATAGCGTTAATGTATTCTGTTATTTATAGTGAAACAAGTTGGAAAGAAGTTGTCAATAATAGATTACCTAGAGAAATAGGTAAAAGAAATTTCCATCCAAGATTTAATAGTTGGTCCATTCTCATCCTAGGCAAAGTCCATCTTGTTGCGATAGAAATAAACAGGAAAAAATAGGCTTTAGCTAATGTAATGAAGATACCAATTGTCATTCCAAAGATCCCTCCTATTTTATTTATTCCGAAAAGTTCAGGAAGAAATATGTATGGAAGAGATAAATTCCACCCCCCTAAGTAAAGAACTGTTACAAATAATGAAGAAACTAATAAATTTAGATAAGAAGCGACGTAAAACAAACCGTATTTGATACCTGAATATTCGGTTTGATAACCTGCTACTAATTCCTCCTCTGCTTCTGGTAAATCAAAAGGCAATCTCTCACATTCTGCTAGAGAAGAAATTAAAAAAACTATAAACCCTATAGGCTGACGCCACAGATTCCACCCCCAAAAACCATATTTTGACTGTGCCTCAACTATATCAACTGTACTTGAACTATTAGATAATTATAGTCGGCGATAACATCACAGTTTCCGTCGCTATTCCAGAACCGTACATGAAACCTCAGTTTCATACGGCTCCTCTACGGCCACAAATAAATATAAGGACTAGTTCGGTATTAACATTAATTATCTATTTTGGAAAAATAGAATAAAGATAGATTGGAGAGAGAGTCCAAAATTAGACCGAGGTAATTCTGTTTGCTAGAAAAAGGCGCTTTAGAATTAATCTCATTCTCTTAAAAAAAAAGAAATTTTCTTTGTTCAGTAATAATTTATTACTTCAATAATAAAATACTCATTTTTTTAAATAGACAGTTCGACCCATCTTTTTTTATTAGATTACGAAAAAGAAAGAATTCGCCATTAATACATGAATTTTTGTAAGAATTTCATATACACGGATACAGTAAAGAAAGAATAACTAAAGATATTTTATTATTCAGTTATTTTCCCATTTCATATATTGATATTGCATTCTATTTCTTTTGTTCCTGTTCTTGTTTCTCAGAAGAAAGGGGGTACTCTGAAAAAAGAGGATTAATTCGTTCTTGATAGTCATTTCTTTAATCAGTGAATAGGAGTATACTCTAGATCGGAATCTTATAAGGAAGTACTGCTTTATCATTTCTACTAACTTAAAGCCCTTTTTTTGATTCATTTTATGCGTAAATGCCTCTTTTGAGACTTTACATTATCTCTATTACTAATCTTTTGTGTATCTTGGTGTTCCTACTTGTCTACTCATTTTTGATTGATCTCCCATATGGTAATACGTACAAGACTATAGTTGAAACTCCATACAGTTGATCCTTTGTACCCGCTTCAAGACATGAGGACTAATCAAACAATTTCAATCTTGGGGTAAACAGTTTACACTGCTTATGTTTACTTCCACTTTACTCTTGTACATAGGGAATGAGAATGAATTTTCTTACTGCGAATTTAGAAGCTGTTTTGTTTCACTCATATGAATATCTAGTTTAACCCATGGACCTAAATCTGAATGATGAATAAAAAAATAACTATATCTATTCAACACATTTAATCCATTTCCTAAAAATAAAGAAAAGTTCATGTTCTAACGAATCACACGTAGAGATATTGCTAACACACATAGAGTTAATGGTATTTCATAACTAATAGATTGAGCAGCAGCTCGTAAACCACCTGAAAAAGAATATTTATTATTCGACCCATATCCTGACATAAGAAGTCCAATAGGAGCAATACTTGAAATGGCGATCCATAAGAAAACACCTATACTGAGATCGGCTAGAACAAGGCGATACCCAAAAGGAATTACTAAATAACTTAGTAAAATAGAGATGACCGCGATTGCTGGCCCGGCACTGAACAAACGACTATCCCCTCTAGAGGGTAGGAGATCCTCTTTTAAAAGTAGCTTGGTACCATCCGCTAAAGCTTGAAGAATTCCTAACGGACCGGCATATTCAGGTCCAATACGTTGTTGTATCCCTGCGGATATTTCTCTTTCTAACCACACAATTACTAGTACACCTATTATGATTCCAAATATCAGGATGAAAATAGGGACAAAGAGCCATATAAGTTCATAAACCTCTTTTAAGAATTCCGATCCAGAAAAAGAATTGATAGTTTGTACTTCTGTTATATCAATTATCATTTCAACGATCAACTTCTCCCATAATAATATCTATACTACCTAGTATCGTCATGATATCAGCCAATTTAATTCTTTTAACTAGCTGAGGCAAAATTTGCAAATTGATGAAACCAGGCGGACGAATTTTCCATCTCCAAGGGAAAACACTCTGATCTCCTATAAGAAAAATGCCCAATTCCCCTTTTGGGGCTTCTACTCTGACGTAAAGTTCTTGTTTTGACAATTCAAAATTGGGCGAAGGTTTTTTACTAATGAATCTATATTCAAAATCATTCCATTCGGAATCTTTTGCTCTATCAAAGCGTCGGACTTCTAAATTTTCATAAGGTCCCCCCGGAATTCCTTCTAGAGCCTGTTGAATAATTTTTATGGATTCTGACATTTCACCGATTCGTACTAAATAACGAGCTAATGAGTCTCCTTCTTTTTGCCATTGGATTTCCCAATCGAATTCATTGTAACACTCATATTGATCAACTTTACGAAGGTCCCATTGGATTCCGGAAGCTCGTAACATTGGGCCCGATAAGCCCCAATTTATTGCTTCCTCTCCCCCAATAATGCCTACTCCTTCAACTCGTTCCAAAAAAATGGGATTTAGTGTAATAAGTTTTTGATATTCGTCAACTCCTGTTAAAAAATAATCGCAAAAATCCAAACATTTATCTATCCAGCCATGAGGTAAATCAGCAGCTACTCCTCCGATACGAAAATAATTATGCATCATTCGCATACCTGTGGCAGCTTCAAATAGATCATATATCAATTCCCTTTCTCTGAAAATATAGAAAAAGGGAGTCTGTGCACCAATATCTGCCATAAAAGGGCCAAGCCATAACAAATGAGAAGCTATACGACTCAGCTCTAGCATAATTACTCTGATGTAGCTGGCTCTTTGAGGTACTTGAATATTTCCCAATTGTTCTGGTGCATTTACTGTTATTGCTTCGGTGAACATAGTAGCCAGATAATCCCAACGCGTTACATAAGGCAAATATTGTACAATTGTTCGGTTTTCCGAAATTTTTTCCATTCCTCTGTGTAAATAACCTAGTATAGGTTCACAGTCAATAACATCTTCACCATCAAGAGTAACAATCAGTCGAAGAACACCATGCATTGATGGGTGGTGAGGACCCATATTGACTATCATAAGATCTTTTCTTGTAGCCGGTACAGTCATATCTTTTTTCCCCAATTCATTATTCTATGAATTTTTCAAAATGAGGTTCGGTCAAAATAAAATCAAACAAAATCTAACCAAAAATGGTTCAAACGAATCTTTGAATTAACGAGTTTTCGGCTCTCGAATATCCAACTGACCAATTAATTTCTTATAACGTACTCTATTTCTCTTTGACAAATACGCCAACAGCCGTTGACGTTTTCCCAGAATTATTTGTAAACCCCTCTGGGATAAAAAATCTTTTTTATGCAATTCCAAATGTGAAGTAAGTCTTCGTATCTTATTGGTGAAACTGAATACTTGAAATTCGGCGGACCCCTTGTTTTCCTCTTTTTCTTCTTGTTCTTGTGAAATAATTGAGATAAATGAATTTTTGACCATAAAAGAATTTTCTATTTTTTTTTTTTTTTATTGATCAGAAATAATAATGTTGGTCATTTTATGGTAGACACAAAAAGAGTTTCCTCTTACTCTTGTATATACGATTTTTTCTATCCAAATCAAATTAATAAATAAAAAATGAAAATTTGATTTGGATAGAAAGGTGTAATATATTTCTGCATTCCAAAAGGGAATGATTTCTTTGTATTGTACGTATTGTACCTAAGAGGATTTCGCCGATTTTTTTCTAGATTTAGTTGATAAGCCATTAAATTTTGTATCATGTATCATAATATAACACAACATATGTGTATATCTTTCGGCCTTCGTATATCATATCAAACGTCTCACTCACACACTTATTATATAGAATATATAAAATAAATATAAACTAATATAAAAACACATTATTATATATAATATATAAGTTAATTGTTAATTATCTATTGTTATTATATCTAATCTATTTATATTATATATTTATAGTTTATATATATAGTATATATTTATATATAGTCATTATAGTTATTTATATATATAGTTTAGATATATATAGTTTAGTTTAGATATATAAGTATAAATCATTTTTCTATTTTTTTAAATTATTTATATATATTGTAAGTAACATATTATATTACAAATAATATATTTATATAAAATGGGTATATGTATTATCATATATATATGATAAGTATATAAATAAAAGTATAATTTATTGTAAATATACATAGTATATAGTCTATATATAATATAGTATTTAAAAATAGTCATAGTATTATTTTTCATTATTTATTTTATTATTTGTGTATTTAAATTTCAATTTAAATTATATTATTGTATTTATTATTATATATATTAATTATGTATAATTATTACGTTATGTGTAATTATTACGTATAATATTATTTTATTCATTCATTATATTATAAATAATTAAGTATTTAAATAAAAAAAAAATTATTAAATATACTAAAATATACTATTTAAATATACTATCAATTAATTCTGAAGTGTATTGTGGATACATCTGTATTCTTGACATACTGAAACGACTACCATTATTGGTATCAAACCAATACCGATTCATACAAGCTAAATCTTCTAATCGATAATTGGGCCAAAGAAATAATTTGAATTTCATTAATTTGTTTTTATTTACATTTGTGTTAAAATACTTGTCCTTTTTCAAAAACTGTCCACAGTTTCTTATGCTGTTTTCATTGAAAAATAGTAGATTTCTATCTACGTCTACAGCATTCCCCTTCCAGGAATTGAAACAAATTAGAATTCTCAACTCTCTACGACGTCTAGTAGATAGAATATTTTCAGGAACAAAAAAATCATAATTATTTTTATCTTCACTCACAAACATAGTGCTATGTTGTGAAATGGATTTCTCAAAAGGACTCTTATCAAGATATTTTTCTTTTATATATTTTTTATTAGTTTTAGCTTGTTGTTTACTCTTATTGATCAATGAAATACCTACGGTTTCATATATAAAAAATTCTTCATCCCATTTTTTAGAGAGACGAACTGGTTCAATGATAAATATTCCTCTTTTTATCAATTCTGTAAGAGATAGATCTTTTTGAATCAACATTACATCTAGGCGCATCTCTCCTCTTTTAATTGAGGATATAGCAATTTCCCTTATATTTGTCAGTCTAAGTAATAAACAATATACCTTGATATTGTTGATGATTCTTTGATTCAAAGAATCATCCCATCTTAATTGAAAAAGAAAATATTTTTTCAGGAATAAATCTAGTTCTGCTTCCTTCTTACTCTTGAATTGTTTTTTCTTTCTACGTTTTTTAATGGTTGATTCTGTGTCATTTTTTTCAACATCTTCTTTTTTCTTTTGTTTTTGTATATCTTGTTGTGTATCTGATCCAAGATCTCTTTGATTTATTTTTTGTTTTTTTTTTTGTTGGTTACGATTTTCTAATTCAAAATATCCTTCTTTATTAGATCGTAGATTAAGATCCTTTTTTTGATTTCCGTTGATGTTCTTATTTTGACTAATATTCTTATCTCTATGAATGTTTAAAAGAAGAAATTGGATTGGTATAATCCACGGTTTAAGCTTATATGCATCATAAAGTAGTCTAAATTCTGGGAAGAACCAAGATTCCGGATTTAATATAGGACGATATAGCCTTTCTTTATTCATTCCCATCCAATCAAAAAGTTTTTTTCTTTTATTGAATGGTTTTGTTTTTTGATGAATCGTGAGAGGATAAATATTTTTATTATAAATTTTTTGATAATTATGAGTTTCCGCTTTAGTATTTTTATTAATCTTGGTACCAACATGCATATTAGTCCAGGCATCCATATCGAAATTTTTTCTAAAACAAAACCGGAGAATTCTACAATCAAAGTATTTTCTATCTAGATATTTTTCCCCATATGGACTAGATTCTTCTCCTAGATAATCACTAATATCTATATCTACTAGTACATAAAATGATTCGGGTTTCTGTGTTTTCTGTGTATTGAAATTAGATGGAATTCTTTGGTCTCTGTTTACTTGTGATGGCGATGCATAAATATATGAGTCCCCTCCACTCTCATAATTCACATATTTATGTGCTAGAAGATCATATTTGTAATTTTTTTTGAATTTTTCTTTTTGTCCTGTCCGTGAGTCTATTCCGTAATAATTTTGTTTCACGTAATGAATTAATTGGGTTTTTTTATATGAATCCAATATTCTTGAGTTTTTTTTTTGAGTTGTACAACGTTGATTGACTCTATTTCTCCATTTTTGTGGTACTAATCGAGACCATTGAGATTGAGATAAATTGTATTGATAATGATTCTTTAACCAGTTTTTCCATTTATTCATTCCAGACTTATAAAATTTCTTATGCTTTGAGGTGGAATCAAATAGTCCTCGTGTCCTACAAAAATCTTTGATTCTATCTTTAAGAAAAAGACGGATTCCGTGATATTGAAGTACGGATTTCAAGTAATATTTGTTATTAACTTGAATTTGTGATAATGTATAAAATACATATGCTTGTGACAAAGAGGATAAGTCATAATAAAGGTTTGAATTTTTATTATTAGAAAGCGACTTTTTCATTGTCGAAATAAAGTGAATTGTATTTTTATTTGTTTGATCAATCCCTTTTTGATTTGTTTCATCAAAGAATTTATTGATCATTTTTTTTGTTGATTCAAGGAAAAGTTGTGCATTGGTCCTAAGAATGTTAATGGTACATAGAAGGATATCGCTGTATATTTTTTCAATGAAATATTTGAGAAAGTAGTATAATTTACGTATTAATCGGGTACTCTTTCTTTTGAATATTTGCCAAATATGTTTTTGCAATTCTGAATTTTTATCAGCAGAATTTGTCTTGTTAGAACTAATACTTATATCTGGAGTTAGAATTATTTTTTTCTTGTCTTTTGTGATTTGTTCTATTTGATTCCTGATTGTGGTTGTCCTATCAGCAAGATCTTTTATTTTTTTTTCTATAAGTGAACGTTTTGTCCAATTGGTAGATCGAATTCGAATGATTGATTCGTCGGTAATCTTATTACTGATTATAGAATCTTTTCTATTTTCGTCCGATTCACCTATTTTTACTTTTCCGAATCCAAATAAAAAAATGGGGTTTATTTTTTCAAGTTCTTTCATTATTCGTTTTTTAACTAGAACTATTTTGTTAACCCATCTTGTTTTTTCTTTTGAAATCCTTAAAAACCATTTTCTCGTTTTTTTTAAAACTTTTAGAACTAGAGAAAGAGAAAATGTTTTTTCCACTTTTCTAATTTTTTTTTTGAACTCTTTTAAAATAGGTTCAAAAAAAGAAGGTTGTTTTCGAGGAGAACCGAAGGGGAGTTCCGCTTCTCTTCCCCAGACTGTTAAAAAACAAAAATTGTCCTCTTTTCCCCCTTTTTTCATTGTATCTCTATGATGGGATCGTACTTTAGTTCGCCAAGGTTTCAGACGGAAAGGAAATAGAATTTTTATTTGAATACCATCCGTTAACCAATCTTTTGGAAATTCTGTTTCTGATAATTGAACACCATTATAGGTACATTTAACATGCATTTCTCTACTCCAATCTTTCAAATCCTCGTACCATTCGGGGAATTGGAATAATAACATACGGCCGACATTTTTAGCTATTATCAATGAGGGCAATACAATGTATTTTCGAAGAATCGATTGGGTTACTAACATTGAACCTCTTATTGCTTGAGCAAAAATAATGCTATCCCAAGTTTCTGATATTGTTATACGTTCATTTTCCTCTTTTTTTTCCTTGTTTTTTTTCTCTATTTCTTTTGTCTCTTCCTCCTCAGACTCAGAATCGAAAATTTCAAATTCTGATTCTCTATCCACCCAATCCCTAAAAACGAGATTCATCATTTCGGAAATGTCAAAAGAGAGAAAAAATGTTTTGTCTATTTGATCCAAAAAAAGTGGCGAATGCACATTTGCTTGAAACATTTCCCAAGTAACTGTTTTACGTCTTTGAGCCCGCATGGATCCTTTGATTAGATCCCGACGAAAATCCGATTGTTGTGAGTAACGTATCAAAGACACCTCTTCCGCTGAATCACTATCACTAGTATTACTAATAGTATTGGTAATTTCGTCCTTATCAGTATAAATTACAACACGTTTGGCTTTTCTTGAACGAATTTCATGATCTTCCGTTGATTCTTCTTCATTTTCTTCCTCTTGTTCTTCTAAATCCTCGGTGGTCAATTTGTATGACCATCGAGGAACCTCCTTTCTTATTTCTTCTATTTCAGGAAAAAAAAATTGATTATTTTGATTTCTAATTGTTTGATCATTGTGATCAGTTGTAACTACATCGAATATCAATTGAAAACATTTTGCTTGCTTTTCTGAATCAATTCTTTTTTCTTCTGCCAATAAAGACAGTTTTTTCAAATTAAGACTGGGTGGGGATTCAAATGGGACTTCGCCGTTTGAGGTTAAGGAATGACCAATATTTGTCGATAAAAATTCTCCATCAAAGAGATTCTTTTGATATTCAAATTCTTTTTTGTTGGAATCATTAGAAAGTAGACCGTGAATTTGATTTATCCAGACTATTTCTATGGACTTCTCGGCATCTGTAGAAGTTATTGCATCTGTAGAAGTTATTAAATCATTCCTGATTGAACGTGAATATAATTTTTTGATTTTTCCGCGATATGGTCCGTTTAAAAAAGGATCGTACATTTTAGGCAAGCATTCCTTTTCATTTTCATCATTGCATAATCTGGTTCTTTTCTCGAGCACATCTAGAACAAGGGATCCTGTTTTTTTTTCTAGAGTTTTTATTCGATTTATTAATTCATTGCTCAAGGTGTGCTTTTTTTGTTCATTAGTATAAACCCAATAATTATCCTCGTGGGATAGTTTTTCGGTCGTGTACAAAGATATCTTTCGTTCTATCATTTCTGAAAAAGTTGATAAACTCGGCGGATAGGTAAAAGATATTCTTTGTTTTCCATCACTCGGACATGTATAAAAAAAATATTGTGACATTTCATTTCGTACAGCATTTTCAAATCGCTCATTTTTTATATATCGAGATGGACGATTCCATCGTTTACAGTCGAAAAGAAAAGTGACAAGTGGTTTTTCAAACCCCAAAAGGCTTTTATCTTCTTTACTTTCTAACTCCAAAAGTTCTTGTTCTCGATACCTATTAAGATAAGAGTCTTCGTAAACTGGGCTAGCCTTATAGTACGTCTCTTTAAGGTTAAAGTGGAATTCATCCTTTGTTTTTGTTTTTTCTTTTCCACTCGCGGGGATTTTGTTCATTTCATTTATTTTGTACGGATCTTCTTTTTCTTCGGCCCGAAAAGAAAAAGAAAGATTTTCTTCGGCGGATCCCTCTTCGTCCTCTTTAGTTTCTTTTCGGGCCGAAGTTGTTTCTATGTCGCTTTCTTCCTTATTTTCCCTGCGTTCCCCCGTTACTGAGGTTTCCTTGAGTTTTTTAGTAATAATAGGTAAAGGCATTCTGCCTAAATAGTATACACAAGTGATAAATAAGAGAATATTAAAGATTCGAGCCAGAGAATTTCTCGATTCTGAAAGAAGGTACTTATTAGATTGAATGGAATGATTTTGCCGTATCCATAATACAACTAATTCAACCCACTTAATAAAAAAAATGTGACCAATTAACCAACCAATAAAACTACTCGTTACAAATAACATCTTGTTGTTGCATCGAAACATATAAATGTTGACTAATCTGACTAGTGTTGAACTTGGTAAAAAAAAATGGTTGAATAGTTGAAAAATCAAATTATTCAAGAATATACATTGAATGTTGAAATTACGTATTGAATTTCTAGTAGTGGATCTATAATCTAAAAAGTTCTTCTTATTGTTCCAGAAGAAATGAAATAAAAGATATGGTAGAACTAGGACAGTTATTGTATGAGGTTTACCCAATGTTAAATGCAGAGGCGCATAATAGATTGATATAAATATCATAAGCTGTCCCATAATAAAACCGGTTGTTGCGGATATCCGCTTTTCGGTTCCTTCTTCCATAACCCAAGCTCGAAGAAGGAAGAGATAAGAGGGCCCTATGGAGAACGTGGTCATAAATCCATAATAAAGTCCAACTATAACAACGGAATTAATTATCTTCATGCATAAGGATAATGGATTACCTAATAGAAAAAATTTCAAAATCATCACAAACCTCCTCCTTTTCTTTTGTCTTGCAATTTCTCGATTATTATATGATGATTTTTTAACTTTCATATAGACTCTATATGGAATAGACTCTAAATATATAGAAATAAAAAGACCATAAATGACATCTCTTATGTCAATGATTCCAATAAATTATTTCTATAATTTTATTATTATTACCAATTTATATCGAATCACCCGTTGTTCCTCAGTAGCTCAGTGGTAGAGCGGTCGGCTGTTAACTGATTGGTCGTAGGTTCGAATCCTACTTGGGGAGATTTGATTCATTTTTTATTAAAAAATGAAGAATTGAATGAAAGGGCTCGTTTTGACCGTTAGGAGTAGGTAACCCGTTCCCTTTCTTTGTTTCTATTGCATTCTATCTCATCG